ATGCGTTGACTTTTCTCTACAAATCATAAAGATATTGGGACCTTGTATATACTTTTAGGTATATGGTGTGGATTAGTAGGTACTGGATTAAGATTATTAATTCGGTTTGAGCTTGGAGTTGCTGGTGCTTTTTTAGGTGATGATCATTTTTATAATGTAATTGTTACGGCACATGCTTTTGTAATAATTTTTTTCATAGTAATACCCTTAATAATTGGTGGTTTTGGTAATTGAATAGTTCCTTTACTTATTGGAGCTCCTGATATGAGTTTTCCTCGAATAAATAATATGAGTTTTTGGTTATTACCACCCTCATTTATTCTGTTGTTGTGTTCAACATTAATGGAAGGTGGGGCAGGAACTGGTTGAACTGTTTATCCTCCTCTTTCTGGACCTGTTGCTCATGGTGGAAGTTCTGTAGATTTAGCTATTTTTTCTTTACATCTAGCTGGTGCTTCTTCATTATTAGGTGCTATAAATTTTATTACGACTATTTTTAATATGCGTTCAACTGCTATAAGCATGGAGCGTTTAAGTTTATTTGTTTGATCAGTTTTAGTAACTGCTTTTCTTCTTTTACTTTCTTTGCCTGTATTAGCTGGGGCTATTACTATATTATTAACTGATCGAAATTTTAATACTAGATTTTTTGATCCTGCTGGTGGAGGTGATCCTATTTTATACCAGCATCTTTTTTGGTTCTTTGGGCATCCTGAAGTTTATATTTTAATTCTTCCTGGATTTGGAATGATTTCTCATATTTTGAGTAATTTTACTTTAAAACCTGCTTTTGGAACTTTAGGTATAATTTATGCAATAATTTCTATTGGTATTCTTGGATTTATTGTTTGAGCTCATCACATATTTACTGTAGGAATAGATGTAGATACTCGTGCTTATTTTACTGCTGCTACTATGGTTATTGCTGTACCTACTGGAATTAAGGTCTTTAGTTGACTGATGACACTTTATGGTAGTCGTGGTCCTTTTGATGTAGCTATATATTGAGTATTGGGTTTTATTTTTTTATTTACTTTAGGTGGTTTAACTGGGATTGTTCTTTCTAATTCTTCTTTAGATATTGTTTTGCATGATACTTATTATGTAGTGGCTCACTTTCATTATGTTCTTTCTATAGGAGCTGTTTTTGCTATTTTTGGAGGGTTTGTATACTGATTTCCTTTAATAACTGGATTGACTTTACATGAACGTTGAGCTAAATCTCATTTTTTAGTAATATTTTGTGCTGTTAATTTAACTTTTTTTCCTCAACATTTTTTAGGATTAGCTGGTATGCCTCGACGTTATTCTGACTATCCTGATGCTTATTTTAAGTGAAATCAAGTTTCTTCGTTTGGATCTTTATTTTCTATTTTTGCAGTATTAATATTTATTTTTATTCTCTGAGAAGCTCTTGTTAGTCAACGTGGGGTTTTATTCTCAAAAGCTCCTGCTATTTCTCGTGAATGAAGAGATTTATTACCTTTAGATTTCCATAGTAATGTAGAGTGTTCTACTGTTTCTGTGGCTTAAATTACGTATAATTAGTAATATAAAGGAAGTATAATTTTTATATTTCAGTTACATTGAAAAGATCCTAATTTTTAGGCCTTTATATTTTTAAATTCTTTTGGTGAAAATTTATTTTGTGTATTACATAGTTGGAATTCATAAAAATTTTATTTTAGTTTTTCTTACCTTTGGTATAATGGCTATACTATAATTTCATAATATTTTGATTCCCGAATTAAGAAGAGCTATTTACTTACTTGTTTTAGTATAATATAACTATGTGGAAATATAGTTTGTAGATAAATAAATAGGAGCGAAAAACTTTCAATTCTTAGGATATCTGGTAGTCTTATAAAAGCATTTAGTGCTGTTAAGTTAGACAAGGAGCGATGAGGTTTTTTGTTAATAAAATTAAAAATGTTATTTAATATTCTTTATAATTAATCTTGTAGAGTTTTATATGATAAACTATTAATTTTTGTATATATTTATAAATAATAAGACTTCTCTAATTAATTTAAATTTAGAGCTGGCAATGTATAGATGAGTAATAAATTAAATAATTTAATTTTTTATTAATTTTTTGTGTAGAATTTGTTTATTTTTAAAAATTAGTTGAAAGGAATTCGGCAAATATAAGCTTCGACTGTTTAACAAAAACATAGCCTTAGGTAAATATCTAAGGTTTGACCTGCCCAATGTACAGAGTTAAATATCAACAATGAATGGCCGCGGTACTTTGACCGTGCTAAGGTAGCGTAATCAGTTGGCTCTTAATTGGGGTCAGGAATGAATGGAGTCACGGGGCTTTACTGTCTTTTTGCTAATAATTTGAAGTTACTATGTAGGTGAAAAAGCTTACACTTAGAAAAAGGACGAGAAGACCCTTAGAGTTTTACTAAATTATAAATTATTATTTATATCAGTTTGGTTGGGGCAACCTGGGATGCATTATTTTTGATAATCTCTCTAATATAAACATACCGATTATATTAAATTTGTATAAACTACCTTAGGGATAACAGCATAATTTTATATTGAAGTTTGTGACCTCGATGTTGGACTAGGAAACTGAAAGGCTAGCCGTCTTTTAGGAAAGTTCTGTTCGAACTATTATTCCTACATGATCTGAGTTCAGACCGGCGTAAGCCAGGTCAGATTCTATCCTTTTAAATTAGAAATTTAGTACGAAAGGACCAATTTTTAGTGTGATAACATATTTGACTTGGCAGAATAACATGCAATTGATTTAGGATCAATTTATAATATTAATTTATTAGTCGGTTTTGTACTTTATATAGAAGATCTGGTTTGCATCTAGAATGAAGAGAATTTTTCTCTCTGAACCATTAGTCTTCAAAAAGAGTTTTGCAGAATACTAACTTTGGGAGTTAGAGGGTAGTTGTATAGAACTATTTTTGAATTGATATTTATTTTTTGGTTTTGTGTTTCATTAATTTTTTGTTTTCCTTTATTAAAAAATCCGATTAGTATGGCAGCAATAGTAGTTTCTATTAGTTTATGTTTTGTAAGAATAATTTCTTTATTTTTTAGGTTTTGGTTTTCCTATGTTCTTTTCTTGGTCTATGTTGGGGGATTATTAGTAATATTTATTTATATTTGTTTGGTTAGCAGAAATTATCCTTTTAACCTAAGAGGTAATGGTATCTTATTTGGTCTTGGAATATCTTTTATTATGAGATTTTATTCTGTTGAACCTATTGATTCTAACTTTTTAGGGTTTAGATCTTGAAGCAGAGGTGTGAGATTACTTGATGGTAGAAATATTTCTATTTTATTTTTTTTGGTAGTTTTATTATTTATTATACTGCTTGTTGTTGTCCGTATTTCTGGTGCTGGCTGTTTATCTGTAATAAATGAAAAGAATTAAAAGTCTTAAGTTTTCTATGTTATTATTCACTTATTCTGCTATGTTTTTATTTAGAGCTTATCTTTTAATAAAAATTGATGAAACTACGATTGTTGAGATTAATCTTTATGATTTATCTAGTTCTAGGTTTAATTTGGTACTAATTTTTGATAAGGTTAGTGTCAGTTTTAGGATAGTAGTTACTTTAATTTCTGGAAGTGTTTTTATATTTTCTCATAAGTACATAGAAGAAGATCCCTATTCTGGTCGTTTTATCTGAATTTTATTATCTTTTGTAATTTCAATAAATTTATTAATTTTTTCTGGTTCAATTTTTTTTCTTTTAATCGGTTGGGATGGACTTGGTATTACTTCTTTTGCTTTAATTATTTATTATGAAAGAGAGGAGTCACAGTTGGCGGGTTTTCAGACTTTGATAATTAATCGTGTTGGTGATGTAATTATTGTTTTAAGAATATTTATATTTCTTAGGGCAGGTCAATTTTCTTTTTTTTCTATAAGGGATTTTATGTTTTATTCTTCTGGAGTGATTATTATGCTATGTATTGCTGCTTTAACTAAAAGAGCTCAATTTCCTTTTAGTTCTTGGCTTCCGGCAGCTATGGCCGCTCCTACTCCTGTTAGGGCTCTTGTACATTCTTCTACCTTGGTAACAGCAGGAATTTTCTTAATTATTCGTTTAAGTTATAGTTTTGTTTTAAGCGAAAATATTTGTTTATTATTGTTGTTGTGTGGTTCTGTAACTTGTCTTCTTGGAAGATGAGCTGCTACTTATGAAAATGATGTAAAAAAGATTATTGCTCTTTCTACTTTAAGTCAATTAGGAATTATGGTTTTCAGTCTTGGAATATGCTTGCCTTCTTTGAGCCTTTTTCATTTATACACTCATGCTTTATTTAAAGCTTTGTTATTTTTAGCAGCTGGTCATATTCTTATAGTTACTTTTGGTGTCCAGGATATTCGTTTAATAGGCGGTGTTGGTGTCCTAATACCTTTTACTTGTGTAATATTTAATATTAGTAGTCTATGTTTAATTGGGGCTCCTTTTATAAGAGCTTTTTATTCTAAACATCTAATTTTAGAAAAGATATTTATGAGTCCAGTTAATTTTGTCAGTATAATAATTATAATAATTGCTACTATATTTACGGCTAAGTATGTTTCTCGGACTTTAAAGTCTGTTTCTTGAAGAAAGACTGGTATTCCTTTACTTATAAGTTGTTCTAATCTTTATAACACTTTTCCTGTACTAATTTTATCTTTTGGTGCAATTATTGGTGGTAAGTTAATTTTAAGTTTAGAAGTATTTAATCTGGAATTGGCTTTTTTACCTGGTTTTGAGAGTCTAGCTATTAATATTGTTACTATAATAGGAGTGATTTATGGTTTATTAGAGAACGGAATTCACAAAAAAAGTTTTTGATTGTCTACTTTATTTTTTTTAACTCCTTTGGTTTATGGTTCTACTAAATCTTTTAGGATACTTATAGATAAGATAAAAACTCTTGATAATGGGTGAATTGAACCTTATAATTTTTTTAAAAAGAGTTCTTATTGGTGAGGAGCTAAGATTACCCAAGAAGGATTATGACCAAATTCTCGGTTAATTTTATTTTCTTTTTTCTGTATTATGTTTTTATTGTTAGGTGGTTTACTTAGTATCTAGAATTTTAACCTGTTTATGTGTGTTGTTAGCGGTTGCTTTTTATACTCTTTTGGAGCGAAAAATTCTAGGATATGTTCAGTTACGAAAAGGCCCTAATAAAGTAAGTTTATGAGGAATTTTTCAACCTTTAGCTGATGCAGTAAAACTATTTACTAAAGAGAAGGTTATACCTTATGGAAGAAATCAGTATATATTTTTGTTTGCTCCTATCCTTAGTTTAATTTTAGGGTTAAGTGTATGACATTTATACCCTAGATGTTTTTCTAACAAATTTGTAGCTTGAGGACTATTATTCTTTTTTTGTATCACTTCTTTAAATGTTTATGGTACTATATTAGCTGGTTGAGCTTCTAATTCTAAATATGCTTTCTTAGGAGCTCTCCGAGCTTCTGCTCAAACAATTTCTTATGAGGTTAGATTATTATTACTATTATTATTTAGAAGTTTTTTAATTTGTACTTGTTCATGAGATGAGGCTTATAAGTTTAGTTTTCCTATTATGTTTTTATTGGTTCCTATAGGAATAGTGTGATTTACTAGTACTGTTGCTGAGACTAATCGAGCACCATTTGATTTTGCTGAAGGTGAATCTGAGCTTGTATCTGGATTTAATGTAGAATTTGGAGGTGGATTGTTTGCAATACTTTTTCTTGCTGAGTGTGCCAGAATTCTATTTATATCAGTAGCAACTAGAGTTTGGTTTTTTTCTCAAAATTTTTTATCACCTTTAATTTTTTCTCTGGAAGTAACTATTGTTTCAATTTTATTTTTGCTTGCTCGAGGGGCTTATCCTCGTTTTCGTTATGATTTATTAATAATGCTTTGTTGAAAATCTTTTTTACCTTTCTCTTTATGTGCTTTATGTATAGTTTCTTTAATTATAATTATATAATTTTTGGTGGCTGAATCTTAGGCGATAAATTGTAAATTTATTAATGATAAATTATCCCATGCGTAAAAGCTATAGGTTAAGTAAAATTTAAACCATTGGCCTTCAAAGCCGAAAATGAATGTTCTAGCTTTGTTGTATTTAATAAAAATTTCTTGGCTTGGTATTGGTGTTTCATTTTTTTCTTTTGCTAAATTAAATAAGCATATACTTATTCTTCTCATCAGACTAGAAGCTTTAATACTTAGTTTATTAGTATTTTTGTTATCATTTTCTTTTTTTTATGGAATTAGTTTTCATTTATTTTTAGTACTTTTAACTTTTGCAGCTTGTGAGGCTGCTCTTGGTTTGGGTTTGTTAGTAAGTATATTGCGTCTTCGGGGGAATGACTATGTTTCTTCTTTAAGAACACTAAATTTTTAATGCATAAATTACGTCAAGCCAATCCGGCTGAACAATTGTTAGGTTTACCAAGTCCTATAAGGTTTTCAATCTGGTGAAATGGTGGATCTATTCTAGGACTTTTATTAGGTTTACAAATTTTAACTGGTTTATTTCTCTCTATACATTATACAGCTGATATAACTAATACTTTTGCCTCAGTAATTCACATTATACGTGATGTTCCTGCAGGGTGACTTTTTCGGAACTTACATGCTAATGGAGCTTCATTATTCTTTGTTTTCTTATATCTTCATGTAGGTCGAGGGTTATACTACCAAAGATACATTTCTCAACCACATACTTGGTTAGTTGGGGTTACTATTTTTTTGGTTAGAATAGGAACTGCTTTTTTAGGATATGTACTTCCTTGAGGTCAGATATCTTTCTGAGGAGCAACTGTTATTACTAATTTAGTATCTGCTGTTCCATATTTAGGAAGTTCTATTGTTGAATGAGTTTGAGGAGGATTTTCTGTTGGTCAATCAACACTTAATCGTTTTTTTTCTTTACATTTTATTCTTCCTTTTTTAATTGCTGGTCTTAGAGGACTTCATATTTTATTTTTGCATGAAAAAGGTTCTACTAATCCTTTAGGTGAGTTAAGCCATAGAAGTAAGATTCCCTTTCATCCTTATTATTCTTGAAAAGATATTGTCGGTTTTGTTATTTTATTAGGAGTTTTAGTACTTTTAGGATTTTTTTTTCCAAGTCTTTTAGGAGACCCTGAAAATTTTAATCATGCAAGTCCTATAGTAACTCCTGTTCATATTCAACCTGAGTGATACTTTTTATTTGCTTACGCTATTCTTCGTTCTATTCCTAGTAAATTAGGTGGTGTTGTTGCATTGGCAGCTTCTGTAATAATTCTATATTTTTTACCTTTAGGTGCATCTTATGGAAAACTTGTTCCAACATCTTTCACTCCTCCTTATCAAGTTGTATATTGAAATTTAATTGTTTTTTTTGTACTTTTAACTTGGTTAGGTGCTTGTCCTATTGAGGAGCCATATGTTACCTTAGCTGTACCTGTAAGAATTTTATACTTTTTATCATTCGTGGTTTTAGTTAGAATTCCTGCTGTTTGGAAAAAGATTTTAAGATTTTAGTTTAGTTTAAGATAAAACAATAGCTTGTCGAGCTTTAAATACATATATTGTAACTAAATAAACAAATAGCTTAAATTCTAAAGCATTACATTGAAGCTGTAATTATAGGGGTCTCTCTTTTGTTTAAAAATGAGATTTTGAGGACAACTAAATTTAGTTGATGCTGCTTCTCCGTTACAAAGGGAGATATTTTTATTTCATGATCATGCAATAGTTCTTTTATTGGGAATTTTTGTGTTTGTTGCAATTTTAGGTGTAAAATTAGTTTTTAATACCTACACTTCACGTGTTATGTTTGAAGCTCAACGATTAGAGACCGTTTGAACAATTGTTCCAGCTCTTTTACTAATTTGGCTGGCTTTACCTTCTTTACGTCTGTTATACTTGTTAGATGAGCAAAGTAATAGAGGTATTATTTTAAAGGCTACAGGCCATCAGTGGTATTGAAGATATGAAGTCCCTTTTACAAATAGTGGAAGATTTGATTCATACATAATTCCTGAGAGTGACTTAAACGAAGGGGATTACCGTTTACTAGAAGTTGATAACCGTGCTGTGGTGCCTTTTGGGATAGAAACTACTGTTATTACTACATCAGCTGATGTTCTTCATGCTTGAACGCTCCCTGCTATAGGGGTGAAAATAGATGCTGTTCCAGGCCGATTAAATAGCATAAGAATATTTGTAGAAAAACCTGGGGTTTTCTATGGACAATGTTCAGAAATTTGTGGAGCTAATCACTCATTTATGCCAATTGTAGTTGAAGCTATTGATTTAGAGGATTTTTGTAGACTAGAATTTTAGTTCTTTAAGAAGTATACTTTGTACATTTGCCTTCCAAGCAAAAAGACTAAAAGCTTTAGCTTAAAGATAGGAGTTAGTTTAAATTCCAAAACTTTGGTTTGTGGTTCCAAGAATAATTATTATAATTACTTCTACATAGCTAGGGCTGTAGTTTAACTAAAATAACAAGTTGCAAGCTTGCCGTTAGCGGCTAATCCACTCAGCTCCGTGGGACTCTTTGTACTTACATTTCTGTTTTATCTTCTGGGAAGCCCCCTCCTGGAAAATCAAAATTTCCCGTGCTTTACACCAAAAAGATTGAGTGGTACTATGAAAGGCCAATGGCCATGCTAAGCTCTTAAGGCTTATGCATTAATTCTGCCATTTCATAATTAAAAAAAGTAGAAAGATGATTTTGATCTTTTCCCTAGTTTAGTAGGGGAAACATGAGAATTTTTTTTTCTTAAGCCACATAAAAGAATTACATAAAAAAATAAAACCGTGGCTGATATTAGAAATCCTAATATTGGTCTTAACTGAGGCATGCAGAATAGGCATACTTAAATTATGCTATTATTTGAGTAACAATCAAATGCTCCAATAGCTTCAATTCTTACATAGTCTCCTATTAAATACTGAATGTTGGGTGTTCTTCTCCATACAACTTTACAAGTAAAGAGAATACATATGCTTGAATTGAACAAACAAACACTTCAAATATATTGTAGCCAATATGGGCAGAAAAAATTAATAAAAAGTTAAATACTGTTGAGGCTGCTAAGGATGTAGCAATTAACCCTATAATAATATGACCAGCTCTAATATTTGCAATAATTCGAATAGTTAAGGTTAGTGGTCGAATAATGATACTTGCTGTTTCAATCACAACTAGAAATGGGATAAATCCTCTCGGTGCTCCTGCAGGAGCAAAATGTGCTGCTGATTCAACCGGAAATTTTGCCCATCCAGAAAAAATTAGTAATCTTCAGAAAACAAGAGCTAATGATGCAGAAATCCAAATGTTTCTAGTAGGACCGTAAACAAAGGGTACCAATCCTACAAAATTTATAAAAAGTAAATATATTATTAAACAATATAATATTAAAGTCAATGCAGGAAGTGCTTTTTGTCGGGTCTCTCTATTAATTGAAATAAAGGCTAGGATAGTTTTCGTATACGTTTGATTTCATGAATTAGTGATGGTAAAGACAGAGGCTAAAAGAATAGGTGTAATCCATGAAAAAATTGAAAATTTTTCTGATTGTATACAATCTAAAGCAGAAAAGAGGTCTGTTATCATATACTTGAGAGAATTATTCTCAAAACTAAGGCCGAAACTTAGTGCAATTATTTCGCTTTCAAGTATTATCTTTAGAACATAATTCAATTTTACCTCGAAAAGATAACGTGATTTTTTCACTATAAAGACAGACGCACCTTCCGGTACATCTACTGTGTTACGACTTATTTCATTTTTCAACGAAAGCGACGGGCGATTTGTGCACAGCCAGGTTATGAGTATTCAATTAATATTTATTATAATACTTACTTTCAAGTCCATTTTCGCCATTTCATTTTCAAAACAGGTCTAAAATTAATTTTTATTGTAACTCACTCAAGTCTTCTATATTGGTTGCATCAGAACCTGACTTACTGTCATTTAACATTTTGAATTCATCTTAAATGAATGCTGGAGACGGCGATATACAAACTATGAATAGAAGTAGTGTTATTTTGAGGGTTATCATTTACTTGGCAAGTTCCCCTGAAGTTCCTAAGCTGCCGCCATGTAGTTTAAGTTTTAACTTTATAAGTTTTAGTACTTAGGCTTAAAATAAACTTATTTATATTCCTTATAGTAGGGTATCTAATCCTAGTTTACTTATGGAATTTAAGCATAATTTTAGGATAAAGGTATTCTTTTCTATTGAAATTTCACCTAGGTATAGAAGTTCTTTCCTTAAGCTAGCCTGAAGGAGTTAATTTCATTGTTAGGTATGACCGCGACTGCTGGCACCTATTTGGTCCAATATTATAGGCTAAACTAAATTAGCATTTCTACTATAGTTTAATTTCTCTTGCTGGGTTATAATTAATAGTTTATTTTTACTATAATTACCATACTAAAGTATTACCTAAATTAACTTTTAATCAATACAAAGTTTCTAAATAGGGGAGAAATAAAGAAGAATCCATTGTTGGGTTATGAGCCCAATAGCTTAAAGTTTAGCTTACCTATTTAATTTTTAAATCAGTCTAGAGCTCCCTCATTTCATTCATGAAATACCCCTATTAGAAGAATAAACAAGAACGTTATTAATACTCTGATAGTTATAAGTGATAGGTTAGAACTAAAAGTTCTTAGAATTGGAAAAAGAAGAGCAATTTCCACATCAAAAATTAAAAATACTACTACTAAGAGAAAGAAACGGGTGGAAAATGGTGATCGTATTTTTCTTAAAGGGTCAAATCCACATTCAAAGGCAGTTAGTTTTTCTCTAAAATCAGAATAGCTTCTATAATTTGTGAAATAATATACTCCAGCTAGAACAGAACATAGAATAATAATAAATCTAGCTGTTAAAATAAACATTTACTTACGGGTTTATCATTTAGTAAAAATTTACGTAGGTTTGTTGAGAAATTTTTTCTCCATAAAGGTTTTCAAAACCTCTGTCTAACAAAATTATTTGGAGATTTGAAACTTAGGCTGCTAACTTGAGTTCGGGAGATTAATATCTTCCATCTTCATTATGATTGAATTACTTTTTTTAATTAGATCAACTTTTTTTCTTTTCTGTTGAAGAAATAGTGTTTTTTCTTTTTCATTATGTATTTTGGGTGGTCTTTTTTGTCTAAACCAAAATTTTGTGGGTTGTTTTGATGGTTATTTTCTATTATCTAGAACTTCAGGATTATTAGTCTTTTTGAGATGCTTGCTTATTTTTCTATCATTGATTTCTACCCCTGAGGAGAAGTTATCAAAACCTTATATTTTTTGTTTAATTTTATTGGGTTTTAGACTAGTGTTAGCATTTTCTTCTTCAAACTTAATTATATTTTATATATTTTTTGAGGTTTCACTAATTCCTACACTGGTGCTAATCATTGGGTGAGGTTACCAGCCTGAGCGTTTACAAGCTGGAACCTATATAATGCTTTATACTGTAGGAGCATCATTACCTTTATTAGTTATTATTCTCTGACATTGTTCTGAATTATCAAGAATAGATATATTTATATTACATTTGTCGAGCCCTTTAACTAATGGTATAGTTAGACTAGTAATTTATGGTGCTTTTTTGGTGAAGTTACCAATATATGGCGTCCATTTGTGACTTCCTAAGGCCCATGTTGAAGCTCCTTTAGCCGGTTCTATAATTCTAGCAGGTATTTTGTTAAAACTTGGTGGGTATGGATTACTCCAAATAAATTTTTGTTTTAACATAGGTTTGGATGTTTTCTGTATAATTATTGTTGGCTTAAGAATGTGAGGTGGTTTATTGGCTACTTTGATGTGCTTACGTCAGTCAGATGTTAAATCTCTTGTAGCATATTCTTCAGTAGGTCACATAAGAATTGTAATTTGTGGTATTATTTTGGATAGTACTTGAGGGATTTTAAGAGCAATTATTACTATGCTAGCTCATGGTTTCTCTTCTTCAGCAATGTTTTGTTTAGCTTATTTTTCTTATAAGAAAAGTCACACTCGGATCATTCCTTATATAAAAGGAATACTTCAGTTTTATCCTGTCTTAAGTATACTTTGATTCTTTTTTTGTTGTATCAATATAGCTTGTCCACCAACTCTTAATTTGTTAGGAGAAATGGCAATTATTCCTACCTTATGAAAGTTTAGCTATTTCTTAGCTATTGTCATAGGATTAATAATGTTTTTTAGGGCTAGATATAATATATACTTATATTCTTCAATTAATCATGGGTCTTCTTCTAACTATTTGTTTAGTGGACATCCAGTTAAAAGTTATTGTCTTTTGTCTTTATTTGGTCATCTTTTTCCTTTATTATTAATTATGAAAATAGACCTTTTTTATATTCTTTAATGTAGTATAAAAGTTTGCTTTAATTAGCTACTATAGAATAGTTTGTTAGGATCTAGAAAAAATTTTTTATTTATCGCTGAGTTACAATGTCAGTGCTTTATATTAAGCTATTCTAGAATGATCCTCATCAATAAATGCTTACATAAAGAAATAGTCAGACTACGTCTACGAAGTGTCAGTATCAGGCTGCTGAAATAAATCCTAGATGATGGTTTTTATTAAAATGAAAAGCTGCTATTCGGATAAAACACACCGTTAAAAAAGTGGCTCCTACTATAACATGAAGACCATGGAATCCTGTGGCAATAAAAAAAGTTGATCCATAGACACTATCTGCAATAGAAAAAGCTGTTTCTCTATATTCACCATACTGCAGTCATAAGAAGTAAAACCCTAAAGTAAGAGTTAAGAAGAGCCCTTGTATAGCTCTTGTTTTGTCTCCTTTTTCTAAACTATGGTGGGTTCATGTTACTCTAACACCTGATAGGAGAAGAACTGATGTGTTTAGTAGTGGAACTTGAAATGGAGACAAAGTAGCAATTCCTACTGGTGGCCATACCGAACCAATTTCCCCAGTAGGAGCAAGACTTCTATGAAAATAGGCTCAAAAAAAAGAAAAGAAAAAGCATACTTCTGATACAATAAATAAAATAAAACCTGCTTTTAGTCCAGTTACTACATATGATGTATGATGACCTTGAAAGGTTGATTCTCGGACTACGTCTCGTCATCATAGGTAAGAGATAATAGTTGTTGCAACTAGTCCTAACAATAAAAGAGTGTAATCTCCTATACGGATAAAATAAATTAGTCCTGTAGGTATAAACAGAACCGCGAATGAATTTAAAATTGGTCAGGGACTATATTCTACTAAATGAAAAGGTTGTTTCATAAAGTATGAGGAATAAAATCTTTTTTATAATTAATATTATTTAGAAAATTATTGGGTAGACGCCGGATGAACGGATATCATTGATGTTGATAAGCATAGAACCATAGTTCTTCTACCTTGTGTCTTCTGGAAATATTTTATTTTTACTAATCATATTTTTAGGTCCTTTAGTAAGTATTTCCTCTTCTAATTGGATTGCTTGTTGAGCTGGTTTAGAGCTTAGATTTTTAGGTGCAATTCCTTTATTAATAATAGATAAAGGGGAGTTCTCACTAAGAAAAGAGGCAGTTATTAAATATTTTTGTGTTCAAGCTTTAGGTAGAGGATTTTTAATAGTTGGTGGTGTTATATTTTTTATAAATAGTATGTCCTTATGAGTTTGGGATCTATTATTTTTAACTGGTTTATTTATAAAACTAGGGGTATTTCCTATACATTTTTGGGTTCCTAGTGTAATTGCTGGATTAAATTGATGAGCTGTATTTATTATTCTAGTATGACAAAAGGTTGCCCCTCTTGCTTTTTTGTCAAATATTGTGGAAAATAGTCCTTGAATAGGTGAAATGATTCTAGTATTTGGAAATATCAGAGCTTTGGTGGGAGCAATCATTGGGTTAAATCAAACTTCGGTACGTGCAATACTTGGAGGATCATCGATTGCTCATACAGGATGATTATGTATTGGGGTCGTTTCTGGAAGTTTTTGGATTTATTTTTTAATTTATTGTTTAAGCTTTGGATTAGTAATACTTTTTTTCTTATTTGAAGAAGAAATTATGATTGGCTTTGGGATTCTTGGTTTAAGGGGACTTCCTCCATTTATTATATTTATTGGAAAGTGGAGAATTTTAAAAAGATTTTTATACAGGGGTTATAGATGATTTTTCTTGATTTTACCACTTTTTAGTGCTTTAATTAGCCTTTTTTTTTACTTAAATTTTTTTTACTCATACTACTTAAAATTTAAGTTTGACTTAGAAAAAAAACTTGTTAGAATTTACTCTGTGGTTTTCATTATCATGAGTGGGGCTATTTACATATTTTTTATTTAATGAGACATGTGTCTGGTAACTTAGAAGCAAGTAAAGGACTTTTAATCCTTCCACAGGTTGAACACCTCCAGGCAAAATAGTATGGGTCTGTTAAAAGCTAAAATTTCTAAGTGTAATCTTAGATAAATTTTTTTAAGGTTCATCCACTTTAAGGTAGTAAAATTGGGGGAGGGAAGTATCGAGAATATGTTTGCAGATCCTGTCAGCGGCCAAATATTTAAAGTTATTACTTATAAATTTTTTTTCAGTTTTTTATTTATGAGCTTAGAATTATTAAATTATAATTAAATGATATA